CAAAATAATGTATCTAAGAGTGATGATTCCCACTATGATCGTTACATGTATGATACTAAATATAGTTGGAATAATCACATTAATAGTTGCATTGACAGTTATCTTCGGGCTCACATCTCTATTGATAGTTACATTTTAAGTGGTAGTCACAATTACAGTGACAGTTACATTTATAGTTATATTTGTGGTGAAGGTGGAAATAGTAGTGAAAGTGAGAGTTCCAATATAAGAACTAGCACGGATGGAAGTGATTTAACTCGAACAGAAAGTTCTAATGATCTAGATGTAACTCAAAAATACAGGCATTTGTGGGTTCAATGCGAAAATTGTTATGGATTAAATTATAAGAAATTGTTGAAATCAAAACTGAATATTTGTGACCAATGTGGATACCATTTGAAAATGAGTAGTTCAGATAGAATCGAACTTTTGATTGATCCGGGTACTTGGGACCCTATGGATGAAGACATGGTCTCTTTGGATCCCATTGAATTTCATTCGGAGGAGGAACCTTATAAAGATCGTATTGATTCTTATCAAAGAAAGACAGGATTAACTGAGGCTATTCAAACAGGCACAGGTAAATTAAACGGTATTCCCGTAGCAATTGGGGTTATGGATTTTCAGTTTATGGGGGGTAGTATGGGATCTGTAGTAGGCGAGAAAATCACCCGTTTGATCGAGTATGCTACCAATCAATTTTTACCTCTTATTTTAGTGTGTGCTTCTGGAGGAGCACGCATGCAAGAAGGAAGTTTGAGCTTGATGCAAATGGCAAAAATATCTTCCGCTTTATATGATTATCAATCAAATCAAAAATTATTCTATGTAGCAATCCTTACATCTCCTACTACTGGTGGGGTGACAGCTAGTTTTGGTATGTTGGGGGATATCATTATTGCCGAACCCAATGCCTACATCGCATTTGCGGGTAAAAGAGTAATTGAACAAACATTGAATAAGACAGTCCCTGAGGGTTCACAGGCGGCTGAATATTTATTCCATAAGGGCTTATTCGATCTAATCGTACCACGTAATCCTTTAAAAGGTGTTGTGAGTGAGTTATTTCAGCTCCACGCTTTCGTTCCCTCGAATCAAAATTCAATCAAGTAAAGCCTTACTTAACTCAAAACTTCAAAAATGAATTCTTTGATTTGTGACGAAAAAGTCGTTATTTAGTTTATAGGAATCAAAGTGAAAATTCGAAGAATGGATTTTTCTTTGGTAACATAAGATGAAATTGTAGAAAGAATCATGCGGAGAATTTTTTTTTTACCGATATTCCTGATTAGTAATTAGGAAACCCCTATTAAACAAAATAAAAGAGCAAATTATTTCTTCCACAAAATTTGGCAAGGGGAATAAAATGAATTTCATGCTCCCTTCTTAACAGTACATGTGTATATATAATTCAACTATAGCAAATAGTGGCATAGAGTCTTGCATCTTTCTACATCTCTAGAGGATCTCTAGTTTTACTAAGAATCCCTGTTGTTGGATCGGATTATAACTAACTTTTGGGGAATTTGTACGAAAATCTTTATGAAATTTTATTAAAAAAAATGATAAGACAAGATAATAACTAAAATAATGCAAAAGTCTATTATGATACATATATTTCATGTCGAAAGATGAGTAAGTCCATTTATTTAATTCGACATTCCTCATTCCTTTTCTATATATACTCACGTAGATATTACTTAGTATAATTATCTATGAATTAGTATAATTATAAGATACCTTTTATAACAATCAATAAATAACAGGTAAAAATATTAATATAACAATTAATATAACAATAAATAACAGGTACAAATATTAAGTCGAGGTATCCATCCATTCTATGACAACTCTCACCACCACCTTACCCTCTATTTTTGTGCCTTTAGTGGGCCTAGTATTTCCGGCAATTGCAATGGCTTCTTTATTTCTTCATGTTCAAAAAAACAAGATTTTTTAAATATGCTAGTGCCGTCTATTTTTTTTTTTTCAAAACTTAGACTTTTACGATAACACAGCTATCTATTTAGTAGACTAGAGTCTAACATGTGGCTTACTCCAAACATAAGCGATTATACACGCGTAAACATCATATCTGAGGAAATAAATTATAAGTATTTCAAAATTGAAAATATATAACAGATCGGGCGACGAATGTTTGCGATATAAAATCAATATATCTATATGGATGTAGGTATCTATAGGGAATCATATAAAGGTGATGTGATGTTATTATTTTAGATCTAAGTAATTCATCGAATTACTTAGATCTAAAATAAAGGTTCACATCAAAATAGTGCTAGTTGATTAGAGTTACTTCGGAAACAAAAAAAGTAAAATAGATTTTTGTTATTCTATCAATTCCAATAAAATGCAACGAGATCTAGTATGAATTGGCGATCAGAACGTATATGGATAGAATTTATAAGAGGATCTCGAAAAATCAGCAATTTCTGCTGGGCCTTTATCCTTTTTTTAGGTTCATTAGGGTTTTTATTGGTTGGAACTTCCAGTTATCTTGGTAGGGATTTGATATCTTTATTTCCGTCTCAGCAAATAATTTTTTTTCCACAGGGGATCGTAATGTCTTTCTATGGGATTGCCGGTCTCTTTATTAGCTCCTATTTGTGGTGCACAATTTTGTGGAATGTAGGTAGCGGTTATGATCGATTCGATAGAAAAGAAGAAATAGTGTCTATTTTTCGTTGGGGGTTTCCTGGAAAAAATCGTCGAATCTTCCTCCGATTCCTTATGAAAGACATTCAGTCCATCAGAATAGAAGTTAAAGAGGGTATTTATGCACGTCGTGTCCTTTATATGGAAATAAGAGGCCAAGGGGCCATTCCCTTGACTCGTACCGATCAGAATCTGACCCCACGAGAAATTGAGCAAAAGGCTGCCGAATTGGCCTATTTCTTGCGTGTACCAATTGAAGTTTTTTGAAAAATGAAGTTCAGAATGAATTTAGTTCGTAGCAAGAGGGATAAAACTGAAATGAAAGACTAGTCTTTTTTATAGACCATAGTAATAGTATAACTTAACTGGAATTTCTTCAGAATGCTCATTTGACCCAAAGCAGATGTATACGGAACAGCCAGAAAACTGTCTTTGTCCGAAATTTTGATGCGTATGTAAATCAACTCCACAGTAACAAAAGTGGATTCTTTGTTATTTTCTTTCTGTATTATTTCGAAATTCAAGGATTAACTAATGAATCACAAATAAAAAACTAAAAAACAGGGAATGGATTCATAATAGTATCCATATGACTTGTAATAGAACTTATATTTGATATAAATATTAGTAGTGTAGAGAGTTAACGAATGAAGTGAGTTCATTAAAAAATCAAAGACGAAAAAATGGCAAAAAAGAAAGCATTCATTCCCCTTCTATATCTTGCATCTATAGTATTTTTGCCCTGGTGGATCTCTCTTTCATTTAATAAAAGCCTAGAATCTTGGGTTACTGATTGGTGGAATACTGGTCAATCCGAAATTTTTTTGAATGATATTCAAGAAAAGAGTATTATAAAAAAAGTTATAGAATTAGAGGAACTCTTTCTCTTGGACGAAATGCTAAAGGAATACCCAGAAACACATCTACAAAAGCTTCGTATCGGAATCTACAAAGAAACGATCCAATTGATCAAGATGCACAATGAGGATCGTATCCATACGATTTTGCACTTCTCGACAAATATAATCTGTTTCGTTATTCTAAGTGGTTATTCTATTCTTGGTAATGAAGAACTTGTTATTCTTAACTCTTGGGTTCAAGAGTTCCTATATAACTTAAGCGACACAATAAAAGCTTTTTCTATTCTTTTATTAACTGATTTATGTATAGGATTCCATTCGCCCCATGGTTGGGAACTAATGATTGGTTCTGTCTACAAAGATTTTGGATTTTCTCATAACGATCAAATTATATCCGGTCTTGTTTCCACTTTTCCAGTCATTCTTGACACAATTTTTAAATATTGGATCTTCCGTTATTTAAATCGTGTATCTCCGTCACTTGTAGTGATTTATCATTCAATGAATGACTGAAAAATCTAATGTTTGTTACTTTGTACATAAGTAAAACATTCAAAATTGTACTTATTCCTTCTACCCATCCCGAAGGATGCCTCCTATATTCAAGTAACATTATTTCAGTAAATAGCAGAATCATGGATAGGGAACTATACTAGGGACCTACCTAATTTTATTGTAGAAATTTTTGGGCTCAATGATTGGACCATGCAAACTAGAAATACCTTTTCTTCGATAAAGGAAGAGATTACTCGATCTATTTCCGTATCACTCATGATATATATACTAACTTGGGCACCCGTTTCAAATGCATATCCCATTTTTGCACAACAGGGTTATGAAAATCCACGAGAAGCAACCGGCCGTATTGTCTGCGCCAACTGCCATTTAGCTAATAAGCCCGTGGATATCGAGGTTCCACAAGCGGTACTTCCTGATACTGTATTTGAAGCAGTTGTTCGAATTCCTTATGATATGCAACTGAAACAAGTTCTTGCGAATGGTAAAAAGGGCGGTTTGAATGTGGGGGCTGTTCTTATTTTACCCGAAGGGTTTGAATTAGCCCCCCCCGATCGTATTTCTCCCGAGATTAAAGAAAAGATGGGCAATCTGTCTTTTCAGAGCTATCGTCCCACTAAAAAAAATATTCTTGTGATAGGTCCTGTTCCTGGTCAGAAATATAGTGAAATCACCTTTCCTATTCTTTCCCCGGACCCTGCGACTAAGAAAGATGTTCACTTCTTAAAATATCCCATATACGTAGGCGGGAACAGGGGAAGGGGTCAGATTTATCCCGACGGGAGTAAGAGTAATAATAATGTTTATAATGCTACAACCGCAGGTATAGTAAGCAAAATAATACGAAAAGAAAAAGGAGGATATGAAATAACCATAGTGGATGCAGCGAATGGGCGTCAAGTGGTTGATATTATCCCTCCAGGACCAGAACTTCTTGTTTCAGAGGGC